TAATTAGATGGAAGTTCTTTAAAAACTTCTGCTTTCTTTAAAAGATTCTGAACAGCTCCTGTAGGTTGAGCACCCCTTTCAAGGAAGTATAGAATAGCAGGAACATTTAAATAAGTTTGATTCTTCATTGGATCATAAAACCCCACTTTTCTAAGATATTTTCCTTCTCTTCGGGATCGAACATCAATTGCAACGATTCGATAGACGGCTCATTGGGATAGATGTAGATGAACAATACCCCCCCTAGAACCGTATAGGAAGTTTTCTCCTCATACGGCTCGAGAAAAAATGATTTGATTCGAATGAACCTAGAAAATCAATTATACTTTAATTTCATTCGTTTTTTGTCCTTCCTAAAAATTAAAAAGAAACCATTCGTACTCATAACTCAAGTTGAATAACTCTCAAATAGCTCAAAAGGAAATTCTTCTCTTTAGTCAATTTCATTTATTGAGTTGTCTTTACCCGCTTTTTTTGTCTCGTTTAAAATTAGATTTGGATGATCCCGTTATTGAGACTAGCGGTACAATTAAAATGGGTTTACTTGTTCTTGGATCCTTTAATCTTTATTTTAAATCATTGGGTTTAGACATTACTTCGGTGCTTCTTAATACTTTCAAAATGGCAGCAACATACCCTTTCATTTGAATTGGAAATATTTTAAATTTTATTTATTTCTATCAAAGAATCCGATGGACAGTTGATTCCTGCGTAATACACTTTGAATCGAAAAAGTTTGATCAATTACAACAAGTTTCCAATTTAAAAACAAAACTTGTTGAAATTGGATTGGATCCTTTTGATTTCTATATTATTATATATAGAAGATACGTTTACGAAGTTGTTCCAATTGATTGATTGGCATTAACCCTAGATCCTTGCCCCCCAGAAATGAATTAATCCTTTCGACTCGAGCTCCATCGTAGACTATTTACAACCCAACAAAAAAACAAAGGATTCAGGTGTAACAGAACAAACGATGTCGAGACAAGAGCATCTTCATTCCTCGATAAATCGAAAATAAGATGGTGGATCTAAAAATCCACAACGGATCGTGTCCTTCAAGTCGCACGTTGCTTTCTACCACATCGTTTCAAACGAAGTTTTACCATCACATTCCTCTAATTTGGAACCAGTATGGAATTGATTCAATTATGGAATCATGAATAGTCATTGGTTCAGTTGTACATAAACATCGTAATCTATACTTTTTATTTTCTTATTTTAAAATAAGAATATGATGTGATATCTGTATGTGGAACGATTTTTATGAAAAAGTCTTAGCAAGACAAGATCTTTAACATCCATAAATATATTTTAACATACATAAAAATAAAAAATCTATATAATACAAAATAATAGAAAGTAGAAAGAAGATATAATTATAACTATATATAAATGAATTACTTATTGACTCTGCATCTTCAAGTGACTAAATAGGATAGATTATCCTATTTCCTACTTTTTCAATACCAAAGATTCAACTGACAAGAAATCATTAATATTAATAAAGTATTTATAAAAAAAATATCTATAATTGAAAAAGTTTCCTATTTAGAAATACTATCTTCTTTGAAGGAAATTCGCCAATAAGCAGCATGTTTAATCCGATAAGTCTTTCCTTGACTCATCACTGATTTAAAATAGATAAATAGATCAAAGATAAATAATAAAGAAGAAATAATACAATTTTTTTTCACAAGTGGATCAAAAAATGATATAAGTAAAGATTTGAATCTTTATTCTTTTCATCTGATTACGAAAAGAAAAATATAAAAATTATTTGCATTGAAATAGAACGATACATACATACCATATAAGTTAAATATTTCCTCATTTTATTTTCTATGTTTATATGTATTTTGTTTAACATAGGGATAGGGTTGAGTAATATTTCAATAATAAAATCTTGTCATAAAGTGAATAAAAGGAATAGGATAAACCATCCCTGCCTCAATCGTTCCATAGATTTCCAATTTTTCATTAGAGTCAATCACGAAATACCTAAAAAAATGAAATAGAAAAAGATACATTGGCTCCATAACATAAAAAAATATGTTATAAAACATATGTTATGGAACTTGATCATTTGTTAATGAGATTCGAACAGATAATTAAATTAATACTGATTTACTCCTGACCACTCCATTATATATAGCAATAATAGGAATACTATAGCATAAAAACCCTCTGGGACGGAAGGATTCGAACCTCCGAATAGCGGGACCAAAACCCGTTGCCTTACCACTTGGCCACGCCCCATTTCAATTTACAATCTAAACTAATAAAGAATAAAATTGGTATTGGTTGTTTGTCAACTCCAGTCCAAATATCTATATATCTATAGAATAAACGGGTAGTAGGATGTTGATACATATAGATATAGAATTCAACTAAATTTATTGATCATTACATAGAATTCAATTAAGATATTGTATGAAAGTATGATTTCTTCTATTCTCCTTTAAGTTGAGAATTGGAGGATTTTGTGATTGGGTGG